CATTTAATACAACAGTATGAACACGATACCAAGGCAAACCCATGAAAGTACCCCTTATATCAACAAAAAATAGACACTATGTAACTTTATTGCACTGGAAAAAACTATACTATGGACCCTCCCTTTTCAGTGGATTATCTCGGGTAAGGGATTAATATTTGTTCTAGTTTTTTAGTAATAATGGAACAATTCTATTCGTAGGAACAAAAAGAAGCAGATCTATTCTATACCCGATAAGTAACAATACGCAATGGTGGTAGGGGGTTGACCCTATTTTATATGAGTGTTTATATCAGTGAATGCAGACATATTCATTTATCACCCCAGGGACCTATTCGTAAGAACTTTACATTATTCATTTGGTCTTCCTTTTTTATTTATGATTTATAAATACAATATGATAAAAACAAATCATTTTTAACACAATAAACCCATTCTTACGTTTCCATACCAAAGTGAGATATACGACTTCTTTTTTTTCTCCATTTAATGCCCATTGGTGTTCCAAAAGTACCCTTTCGAAGTCCTGGAGAGGAAGATGCATCTTGGGTTGATATATAGTGCGACTTGTCAGATATATTGGGTCATATGGGATTTCCCCGTTCTCTCCCCCGATCGAGATATTCTCTCTTTCACCCCAAAAAAAATTGATTGAATCATCAAAAATTTGGAGCGTGAAGTGTAATGAAGTGCAATTAGATCTATTTTTTGATCTTTTTTTGGGGGGTATCCAGATTACTATTCTAAATTTAGAATAATTTATGGTTGACTTGGTTGGACCACTAAAATGAAGCACCCAGGCTCTGTTTAGAAAAAAACCAATTGGTAATATATCTACGATTACTACTTCTATCATGTCATATATTTGACAGAAAACATGAAATAAGAAATTAAGAAAAAAGGAAGTCGTAGCAAAAAGACATGGTATTGCAGTATTTGTCCTATATGTGCAAATAAAAATCGGGCAGATCTTTACTCAGAGTAGAAAAGAAACCTAAAAGAATTGAAGAAGCCCATTCAGAAACAAGAAAATTACATTGCGATTGGGGTTCGATCTCGATGAAAACAATACATCAATGAGAAGTTAGTTCAATAAGTTTAGTACATTATTTTTTTTCTTATTTTTTTTTTTATTTCTTATATTCTAATAGAATATAGATTAATATAGAATATAGATAATAATAATAAAGGGGTCAAAAAGCAGTCTTTCTTGAAAAATGTAAGAAAAAGACCTTTCCTTTCGTTAGAAGTTTGAAAAAGTCCATTATGAAAAAGGAAAGAGGATTGAAATCGACACATTGATTCCTTTTTGTTTGCGATTTTTGGAGAACCGTATGCATCAAAAGATGCATGTACGGCTCTTAAGGGATAAAATTTGATCCTAATCAATCGACTTTATCGAGAAAGACTACTTTTTTTAGGCCAAGAGGTTGATAGTGAAATATCGAATCAACTTATTGGCCTTATGGTATATCTCAGTATGGAGGACGATAACAAAGATTTATATCTGTTTATAAATTCTCCGGGCGGATGGGTAATACCCGGAATAGCTATTTATGATACTATGCAATTTGTACAACCAGATGTACAGACAGTATGCATGGGATTAGCCGCTTCAATGGGATCTTTTCTTTTGGCAGGAGGAGAAATTACCAAACGTCTAGCATTCCCTCACGCTTGGCGCCAATGATTCTTTTATTTGAGAAAAAAAGAAGACTATGCCTTCACCATATGAATATTTAGTAATAATAGCATGGCACTTTGAGTTCGATATGCAAATTTTTGTTTTCAAAACCATTCGATTATGTATCGAAAGAGTAGTATGAAAGAGGGGGTATTTACGATTTTATCTGATCTATCAGGAGCCTATTTCAGTGTCACAAACTTTTTCGTTTTAAGTTTTCACACCGGAAAGCTTTTAACAATATTTATGTTATGAAAGAATATGAAAATATATATATATATATTTTAACTATTTTGTTTGAAAAAAAGAAACTTTTGGATTGCTGAATAAGAGACGAGACGAAATAATAAAGCAACGGAACCATCATAGTATTTTAAAAATATTCCCAAACAAAAAGGAAGGGTGGTTATTGGATCATTTACTGATCTGGGTCTGATAGACCTAGTATATTTTCTATTTCTTTGATGGAAGGTAAAAATCAATTCCATAGTAGAGCCGTATGCAATGCGCAAAAGATGCCTGTACGGTTGTTCAATTCTATCTATCTTTGTTTGTTTTTTTTATTATTTTTATTTATCTCTCACCTTGTCGTGTGAGATAAGGGTTTATTATGTTATATCATCAGGGTAATGATCCATCAACCCGCTAGTTCTTTTTATGAGGCACAAACGGGAGAATTTATCCTGGAAGCGGAAGAACTACTGAAACTGCGCGAAACTATCACAAGGGTTTATGTACAAAGAACAGGTAAACCTTTATGGCTTGTATCCGAAGACATGGAAAGGGACGTTTTTATGTCAGCAGCAGAAGCCCAAGCCCACGGAATTGTTGATCTTGTAGCGGTTGAATAAAAAATTAGCAGCAAGGATTCCTCGAAAATAAACAATTTTATCTTCTTAATTTTATCTTCTTATCTTAATCTTCTTACCAGATTTAATAGAATAGTTAGAATATTTCTTAGAATATTTCTATTAATTAATCTATTTATTAATATAATAGAAGTACATCGGGTTAGGATTGATCTAAACCGGTTCATTATGTATACGATGTATACGACTCACCATGCCAACTATGAAACAACTTATTAGAAACACAAGACAGCCAATCCGAAATGTCACGAAATCCCCCGCTCTTCGGGGATGTCCTCAGCGCCGAGGAACGTGTACTAAGGTGTATGTGCGACTCGTTCATATCATAGACTAAGACAAAAGAAAGGAAGGAAACAAATTTTTGCAATATCGATGATCGGTTAAGATAGTGTGAATGGAGTTCTTCCATTCACACTATCTTAACTTACAAAAAATCTATTATAAAATCTATAAAATCTATTATATTAATAATATATATATTTCTATTGTGTATTAAATTTATGGTTTCGATTGGTGCAAACCCAATCACCTCAATTTGCAATTTAAGATGAGAAAGACTTCCCCATTGGTAGCAAATGGTTATCCATTAAGTGGGGAAAATCCTATTTCAATTAAAGAAAAATTTTGCCCTTAATTTTACAAGAACGGACTAAGAGGGTCAGCTACCCAGCAAATCTTCATACTTAAATACCGTTACTGTATAGCCAGATTTCGTTGTGAAAGACCTATTACTAGATATTTCATGGGTAGAGCCAAAGAATGTGAACTGTACAAGTTAACAATAACATTGATTAAATGAAGGAAGGGGCTCCGGTGTATAGAGAGGACCTCGCCGTTTAAAAAGTAATCATAGAAACGATGGAACCCACGATTTTTTTATTTATTTCTATTTAATTTACTATGTTTTTTGATACCTAGTATCAATACAATTTCTTAGTTCGAAGTTAAATGCTTAGAAAAAAAAAATAAAAAAATCGTGGTTGGGAAGGTTATAGTAGCAAAAGCCATTGGAATTTATATTTTATACATTGGAAGAATCCATTTTTGTTATTAATAGACTACGAAGGGGAAAAGAATAACTGAAAGAAAAAAATTCAAATAGTTATTCACCAAAGTCTCATTTATTCAATGACCAGAATTAAACGAGGATATATAGCTCGGAAACGAAGGACAAAAATTCGTTTATTTACATCAAGCTTTCGCGGGGCTCATTCAAGACTTACTCGAACTATTACTCAACAGAAAATAAAAGCTTTGGTTTCGGCTCATCGGGATAGAGATAGGAAAAAAAGGGATTTTCGTGGTTTGTGGATCAGTCGAATAAATGGAGTAATTGGCGAGAATAAAAAAATATACTATATTTATAGTAATCTAATGCATAATCTGTACAAGAGGCAATTGCTTCTTAATCGTAAAATAGTTGCACAAATAGCTATATTAAAGGGGAATTGTCTTTTTATGATTGCCAACGAGATCATAAAAACCAAAATTCCCCGGAGCCTGAACTCCGGGAAGGTAGTAGAATAGAGATTTGTATGAGAAAATAGAATTAATATTAGAAAATCATCAAAATGAACAACCACGCTCAATAAAAAAAGATTTATCCTTCTTCACCTATTCTCTTTTTTCTTACAACACAACAACCCAAATTTGATTGTCGTAGTTTTCGAACAAAACATCAATCCACATTTGATTTGAATTTCGATTCAAATTAGAATTCAATTGAAGAGTAACTCTATTTTTTTTTTGTTTTAAGAACAGTAGTAGTAGTTCTAGCAGTCGACTCGCTTTTTTCAAATTGTTTTTCATTATTAAGAAAAGGTAACGAAGATAAAATACGAGCTTGTTTTATAGCAATCGTAATTAATCGTTGTTGTTTTAAGGTCAATCTATTCACACGTCTAGATAATATTTTTCCCTGTTCACTAATAAATCGACTAATTAAACTCATGTTTTTATAATCAATTCGATCCCCCGATTGGATCGGGGGCAAACGCCTACGAAAAGATCGCTTGGATTTAAGAAAGAGTCGCTTAGATTTATCCATGGTTTGTTTATTCCTATCCCGAAAATCACATTTCTTAAAAAAAGGATTTGTTTTATTTCTTATTCTTACTTTCTTATATAGATTTAATATATGTTGTTATATAAAGAAATATATGTTATATAATGTTCTATGTATATAATTTCTTTTATATAATATATATGAAAAATAGATCATTTTTCATGTTCCTTGAAAGAGTAAGACACAAGTGATCAATTTTCTCTATTTCTTTATCTCTGCGTGAATCATATGTTTGCAACAACAGGGACAGAATTTTCTCAATTCCAATCGACTAGGCGTATTGTGTCGATTTTTTTGAGTAATATATCTGGAAATCCCCGTTGATTCTTTATTAACATTCTTTTTATCACAACCGGTACATTCCAAAATAACATTTACTCGGATATCTTTACCCTTGGCCATGAACCTCCTTTGGGTTTTTGATTGACTTAACTCTTCTATTTTCGGATTCGAAGCGAAGAAGAAAGGAAAAAAAAGTAGAAGTTGATAATTCGAAATCCAATTAATTATGAAAGATTTCGTTCCAATTAATTTTATATAGTACAGTAATAGTAATACAAAGATTTCGAACTATATTTCGAATCGAAGCGCAGTACAATATTTCAGTTTTCATTTAAGTATCTTTTATGATATTGTTGTCCCCGCCTTAGCATTCCATTGCCATTTCTGGTCTCACTCTATTATTAATAGAATTATTAATAGAAATGGAATTGAATTAAAAATTCAATTCCATTGAAGCCTGGGCCAGATTCCGAGTTTCACTGAAGGCGAATCCACCTTTATTCTTTCTCTTTTCTAACTTATTCCAATTCTATTCTAAAACTAAAAAAAAAAGAAATAAAAAAAGAGGAGATTAATCACAGATATTTGATTGGATATCTAATCTTCTTCACCCCTTACCGTGCCAATAACTAGAATGAAAAAAAGGGGAATATCAATGCGTCGGGGAATAAACGATTGATCTCTATCAAGAGACCCGCTAAAGCCCCAAACCATAGAGTACTTACTACTGGTGCCACGGAAAGATATGTTTTTAGATCTCGCATTTTTAATCCTCCTTCTTTTTATTCTTTATTGTAATTTGTAATACAGAATTACATATAGGAATATGATCAGATCGTTATTTAGTTAATAACCACTTGTATTTGTATTTGTCGGCAGAAGTCTTAATTCAAATTGAAATGTACAACGATTCATTCGATATTTTTTTTAACTAAAAAAAGAGGTCTATTTCTGCCCGAGCATTCCCTAAAAATCATTTTAATTAGGGGAATTTCAATTTCCTATTTTTTTATCTCATAATAAGTCTTTTATTATTATAATTTTTCTTATTATAAGAAAATTCTTATTGTTAATTAATTCTATTAATATTATATATGACTATTATTATATAGAATATAGATAAATATATATATTAGAATTCTATATATAGATAGAATTCTATATTCTATAATTTCTATAATAGAATATTCTTTTTTTTTTTATTTAATTATATTAATGAATATTATTCTATATTATTATTTTTACTATAATAATAGTTAACTATATTATTATATTATGAATTTGATTATATTAATAGAAAAAATATTTTGAATTATTCTATTTTTGATTTCAATATTAGTCATAAATATTTTTGATATTTAGGTTCTATTTAATATATATATTCTTTTTTTTCTTTTTTATATTCTTTATATTAATATTATACTCTATATATTACTCTATTCTATTTATTACTCTACATAATATTCGATTTTTTCTATTTTTTTTTTAAATATTCTTATTTTATTAATTAAATATTATTTAATTTTTCTATAGCTATCGAATATTTTTATTTTTCATATTCTATTCTATATTATAGGATAGGAAACTAAAAAGAAAGATAAAAATGGGAGGATAATTGATATATATAGATATCAACGGCGAAAAAAATGTGGAAAACAAGACAAAGATTCTTTACAATGACACTGGAAACCAATGGAAAGGGATGTAGCGCAGCTTGGTAGCGCGTTTGTTTTGGGTACAAAATGTCACGGGTTCAAATCCTGTCATCCCTATCCCTAACTATTACTTATCGTATGAGCAGTAACAAGGGATCAATTGAGACCGATTCAAATTGGACATACATACTCAATATCAATATATATCAATATATTGATATATATTGATATAGTATATGCATGCAAGATGTATTGTGGTCACATACAATTTTTTATGATAATAAAGCGCTCTTAGTTCAGTTCGGTAGAACGCGGGTCTCCAAAACCCGATGTCGTAGGTTCAAATCCTACAGAGCGTGATTCCATTCTTGTTAGATTGAGAATTACACCGAAATAATGGAACAGCAGTCTAAAGTCTGCATTTGAACCCCTGCGGATTATATTAGGATTAAAACAAATAAATAGGAAGTCAAGAAACAAAAGAGATGTTAATTAATCAAAGGTCCAACTGATCACCACGTCGGTATTGTAAATATGCAGTTACAAATAATCCAATCAAAGTAATAGGAATTAGACCTAACACGATTCCAAATAGAAAAACTTCAATCATTTTGATTTTTTTTAAAGGGAAAGGGGGAGGTAATATTTATCCTTAAATATGAATCTGTATTGACCATGAATCTCAATGCCCAAGAATTTGAAATTGCGACAGTAAGGAACTATAGAATATCGGGAATATCGCAAAAATTCCAATTCATTTCAAAATTTCAAATCAAATAAGTCGTATCTTACTCAGACCGATAAAGAGAGCTGAGGTTATAGTTAAAACCACTAGTAGAAAACCGAAATAACTAGTTATAGTGGACATAAAGAAGCTAAATGAAATATGTTCTTTTTATACATATGTTTATGTTTCTAAAGCACTTCCCTAAGTTTCCATTTTTG